AGGGATGAATTTCACTTGAAAGAGACAGTCTATAAAGATAGCCCAGTTTATAAAACTTCTTATTTAGATGGGAATAAAGAGAATTCGAAGTTAGAAGTATTAAAAGAAGATAAATTATGGTTTGAAAAACCTCTTGTGACTCTTCTTTTCGACTATAAACGGTGGAATCGTCCATTGCGATATATAAAAAACAATCGATTTGAAAATGCAGTAAGAAATGAAATGTCACAATATCTTTTTTATACATGTCGAAATGATGGAAAAGAAAAGATCTCTTTTACGTATCCACCTAGTTTGTCAACCTTCCGGGAAATGATAAAAAGAAAAATGGATTTGTTCACAGAAGAAAAACGGCCCCCTGATGAATTGTATGATCATTGGATTTCTACTAATGAACAAAAAAAGAAGAATCTCAGCAAAGAATTTAGAAGTCGAATTGAAGTTCTAAAAAAAGGATCCATTACTCTAGATGTGCTGGAAAAAAAGAGTAGATTATGTAATGATGAGACTAAAAAAGAATACTTGCCTAAAATGGATGATCCCTTTTTGAATGGTCCCTATCGCGGGAGGAGAAACATTTTTTTTTCTTCCTCAATCAGAAATGAAACTTCGATAAAAAATGACATCGAGAAAAGATGGATAAATAAGATCCAGGGTATACTGTTTACTATTGATTATGAAAAATTGGAACAGAAAATAGATACATTTGATCAAAATTCATTATCAACAGAAAATCAAAATGATTTATTTCCGTTTTCAAAAATGGAATTCAAAATCCAACAAGGAAGAATTGTCTTCGAAGATGAAATCAATATTTTCAAATTCATCTTCATCCAAAAAGGCAATCCAGAGTCTAAAAGACTAAAAGAAATAAGTAAAAAAGTAAAAAAATGAAAACAACACTTAAATAGAATAAGAGATAAGAAGAAATTCGTCCCGCTCCTAAATATTTGATACCCTCTCCAACAAAGAAACTTAAAAATCCAAAAACATTGGAAATTCCATCAATTCCTCGTCGATCAAAAAAATAAGTTAATTCAGCTAATCTTCTTAGACCCCCAACCAAAGATATTCGATAAAAAAAATCGATGTAACCGCGATTATATGACCAATCATAGATAAGATTGATGATTTTTTCCCAAAGAATTGTATTATTACCCCCTTTAACAAATGAATTTTCTAAGTTCAAGTTGTTCAAAGATGAATAAATGGGCTTATAAAAAAAAAACGCTATAAATATACCCAAAAAGGCTAGATTGCCCGAAGCGAGTGCATTTATAAAAAATTCATACCAATCCATAGAATTATTTTGATTTGAATGTAAAAGGTTTATAGCCGGATTCAACCAATTTGATAATAGATCAAAATAAATTCCACTTTGATTATAAGGAATTCCTATAATTCCCACAAAACAAGTAACTAGTACTAATATCGACATGGAAAATAGCATTGTACTGTCCGATTCTGTGGGATAAAAAAATTTATTTTGAATCCCAAAATACGGGATTCTAATAAAAGAGCGGATCATCTTTTTTCCATTTTCAAAAATTGGAGTTGATACTAAATAAAACTTGTTTTTTTGAATTTCTTTTCCCCATGGAGATATTGAATAGCAAGAACTACTTTTTTGACCACTGTAATTTTTCAAATGAACGTTTAAATGTCCCTCAAAAGTCAATAAATAGATTCGAAACAGATAAAATGCGGTTAATCCTGCTGTGAAACAAGCTATACTTGCAAAAACCGGAGAATATAACCAACTATCATTAAGAATCTCGTCTTTAGACCAAAAACAAGCGAGAGGTGGAATACCACAAAGAGAAAGCGTACCGAGTAAAAAAGCAGTTTTTGTGAGTGGTACATGCTTTTTCAAACCTCCCATAAGAACCATATTTTGACTTTTATCGGGCGAATATCCAAGAATAACTTCCATTGAATGAATAATGGATCCGGATCCTAAAAACAATAATGCTTTCGAATAAGCATGAGTAATCAAATGAAATAAAGCCGTCCGATACGATCCCATTCCTAAAGCTAACATCATATAACCCAGTTGGGACATCGTAGAATAAGCCAAACTTCTTTTAATATCTTTTTGAGCAAGGGATAAAGTAGCCCCGAATAGTAGTGTTACTATACCTATTAACGAAATAAGATGCATTATCCGAGGTATATTTATAAAAATAGGAAGGAGGCGAGCTACAAGAAAAATACCGGCTGCGACCATAGTAGCGGCATGTATAAGAGCCGAAATAGGAGTGGGACCCTCCATCGCATCCGGTAACCATACATGAAGGGGGAATTGAGAAGACTTCGCAACGGCACCCATAAATAAAAACAAGGCACACACAGTAAGAAATAAAAGATTTACCTCATTATTATAAACTAATTTATTTACTATTTCGAATAAATCTCGAAATTCGAAACTACCTGTTATTGCATAAAGTCCCAAAATTCCTAATAATAAACCAAAATCGCCTACACGATTCGTTACAAAGGCTTTTTGACAAGCATTCGACGCAATAGGTCGTGTGAACCAAAAACCTATTAATAGATAAGAACACACTCCAACAAATTCCCAAAAAATATAAATTTGGATCAAATTCGCACTAGTAACTAATCCGAACATGGAAGTAGTGAAAAAACTCATATAAGAAAAAAATCTCAAATATCCCTCATCATGATACATATAATTATCACTATAAAAAAGAACCAGAACCCCAACCGTACTAATTAATATTACCATAATCGAAGCAAGTGAATCTATTAAATAACCGAAGTCTAAAGCAAAATCATTATTAATTGTCCACGACCAGACATATTGATAGATAGAACTTTTATTTATTTGCTGAATAGATAGATAGACCGAAAGGAGCATAACTATGTTTAGTAGAAAAATACTAGGAAAGGACCATATACGTCGAAGAGTTTTTGTTGCCGTTGGAAAAACGATAAGTCCAACTCCTATTAACATAGGAACGGTAAATGGAATGAGGGGTATAATCCATGAATAGCGATATGTATAGTCCATAAAAAAACCTTTGATTCTTTATTCTTATTTTATTCTGAATTATTCTTTCTCAACCCCTTCAAATATTCATAGGAAGAAGGAAGTTAGAATAAATAGGACCAGGATAATAGTGCAATCAAAAATGAAATAAAAAAGAAAAAATTAACTACTGGGTTTTCTTTAATATTATTAATTTCTTGAATTTATGTTTTCTATTCTATTAATTGATATAGAAATTAATATATATTACTATTTGCGATATATCTTTTAATATTTTTTTTAATATACTTTATATATATATCTAATCTCCTAGAATTCTGATACTCATTTTGCTAAAATACTAAAAAATAGTTAAAAAAGAGTAAACTATTATCACTATACATAACTAACTCTAAATAGTTATCTATAGCTAAGTTATAAATTATAACAAAGATCTTTCTACTTTCGTTAGGTATTATGATAATTTATTATATCTGTAGACGAAAGATTGATAATTCCATACAGCAAATATACCATTTTATACATTCAAAAATATAAAAGACAGGGAATTTTAGTAGAATTGTCGAAAGGACTATTAAAATAAAAATATCCGCCATTTTTCTTTCGATACCAACCATGGATCAAAATCAATGAGCAAAGATTTCTTTTTTCACCTTTAATTCGATTTTGATACAGATATAAATAAATATCAATAAAACGACAAAAATAAACATAGATCCATAAAAATCTCATTTTTTCTCTTTTGTGCCTTAGTTGGATTACATGGAATCAAGATAAAAAAAATTGAAAAATAAATGAAATTGTTTGAACAATAAATGTCTTTCACATTCAACTAGATAAAAAAAGAATTTTGTTTAATTGAGTTTTTTCATGGCAGTTCCAAAAAAACGTACTTCTATATCAAAAAAAGCTATTCGTAAGAATATTTGGAAAATAAAGTCCGGTTTTACAGCGTTGAAGGCTTTTTCTTTAGCGAAATCTATTTCTACGAGTAATTCACAAAGTTTTTTTGTGGAACAATCCAATAATCAAACTTATAGTAAATAATAAGAAAATGAGACTTTTTTTTTAGTGAAGTCTTTCCCGATGGGGATTCTGATTTTCCCCATCAATCTACCGACTAGTCGTTTTAATAATTGAATTACTAAAAAATAATTTTTTTATGGTAATAGGTGAGAATGTTTCAATATGGGATAAAATGAAAGGAATTTTTTGTCATTAATTGAATTAACGTTTTGTTTCAATCTCGACAACTAAATAAAAAAAGCCTATTATTATTTCGAGTACGCCGCTATGGTGAAATCGGTAGACACGCTGCTCTTAGGAAGCAGTGCTAGAGCATCTCGGTTCGAGTCCGAGTGGCGGCAGGCAGGCCATCTTCGAAAAAAAAAGACAGTAAGTTTTAGATATACTAAATGCAATGCCAGATTGGATTCCGTATCATTTTCTATACTTTTTTTTATTTGAGAATTTTTATGATATTTTCCACTTTAGAACATATATTAACTCATATCTCATTTTCGATCGTTTCAATCGTAATGACAATTTTTTTTATAATTTTTTCGGTTGATGAAATTATAGGACTATATTCTTCTTCAGAAAAAGGTATTATAGCGACTTTTTTCTGTATAACGGGATTATTAACCACTCGTTGGATTTATTCGGGGCATTTCCCATTAAGTAATTTATACGAATCACTCATTTTTCTTTCGTGGAGTTTCTCCCTTATTTCTATCGTTCCATATTTTCAAAAATCTACCAATTATTTAAGCGCAATAACCTCACCAAGTACTATTTGTCTACAAGGCTTTACCACTTCAGGTCTTTTAACCGAAATACATCCATCTCTAATATTAGTACCCGCTCTTCAATCCCAGTGGTTAATGATGCACGTAAGTATGATGATATTGGGATACGCAGCTCTTTTATGTGGAACATTATTATCAGTAGCTCTTTTAGTCATTGCCTTTCAAAAGATTTTTAGTAAAGTTCAAAATCTCGTAAATGAGTCATTTTCATTTAACAAGATCCAATATATGGATGAAAAGCGGAATATTTTAATGAACAACTTCTCTTGTTCTGCGAAAAATTATTACAGAGCTCAACTAATTCAACAATTCGATCAGTGGAGTTATCGTCTTATTAGTCTAGGGTTTATCTTTTTAAACATCGGGATTCTTTCAGGATCAGTATGGGCTAATGAGGCATGGGGATCATATTGGAATTGGGACCCAAAAGAAACTTGGTCATTTATTACTTGGATGATATTTGCAATTTATTTACATACTCGAACAAATAAAAAAGAGTTCAAACGTGTAAATTGCGCGATTGTGGCTTTTATGGGCTTTCTTATAATTTGGATATGCTATTTTGGGGTCAATTTATTAGGAATAGGATTACATAGTTATGGTTCCTTTTATTTTCATTAACATGAATTTTATTTTCATTAACATGAAATAAAATTGAAACAGATTCCTACAAATAGAACCATAAACCATCTTCAAAAAAATGATAATTAAAATAAAATATTAAATACAAAATTAATAAATATTTAGTTAAAGAATATAAGAAAAAAACGACATATTTCGGGGAAGAGGTCGAGAACCATTTGAATCACTACACTAATTGATTCAAAAGGTTCTCAAAAAAAGAAAGACATCTAGTTCAAATTTCAATCCATTTTAACTTTAAGTTAATTTTTATTTGAAAATTTAAAAATGAAAAAGAAAGAATAGGATTCTTTATTTCGGCTTGGTTTCTTCATGAAAACTATCGATAAAAATATGTAGATATAATAGCTTCGACCTTCTCGACTGCGAGTGAGAGAATGAAATCCGGATAAATACCAATACCTATTAGTGGGAGAAGAATCGAGATTGAAATAAATAATTCTCTCGCCCCAGAATCAAAAACATAAGAGTTTTGAGCATTCAAAATGTTGTATCCATAGAACATTTGGCGTAACATTGATAATAAATAAATAGGAGTTAATATCATTCCAATTGCCATTAGAAAAGTAATTAGTATTTTTGGAATTAAAAAATATTGTTGGCTAGTAATTATTCCAAAAAAGACTATCAATTCGGCAACAAAACCACTCATGCCGGGTAATGCAAGGGAAGCCATTGATAAGATACTGAACAGTGTGAATATTTTTGGAAGGAAAATCGCCATTCCACCCAGTTGGTCGAGATAAACAAGACGTATTCTATCATACGTCATTCCTGCCAAGAAAAAAAGAGCAGCACCAATAAATCCGTGAGAAATCATTTGTAAAAGAGCTCCATTGAGTCCCGTATCGGTTATCGCCCCAATTCCGATAATTATGAACCCCATATGAGATACGGAGGAATAGGCTATTCGTTTTTTAAAATTATGTTGACCGGGAGATGTTGAAGCTGCATAGAGTATTTGCATTGTACCTAGTAGAATCAACCAAGGAGAAAATATAGCATGAGCATGGGGGAATAATTGCATATTGATCCGAACCAAACCATATGCTCCCATTTTTAATAAAATTCCAGCTAGAAGCATACAAGTACTGTAATGTGCCTCCCCGTGGGTGTCTGGTAACCATGTATGTAAGGGTATGATCGGTAATTTGACAGCAAAAGCAATAAAGAATCCAGTATAAAATAATAGTTCGAGTGCTACAGGATACGATTGATTAGCTAATATTTCAAAATTTAATGTTGGTTCAGTCGAACCATATAAGCCAATACCAAAAACGCCTATTAATAGAAAAATAGACCCCCCCGCAGTGTATAAAATGAATTTTGTAGCTGAATACCGACGTTTCCGCCCCCCCCATATCAATAGAAGTAAATAAACTGGAATTAATTCGAACTCCCACATGAGAAAAAAAAGTAAAAGATCGTGAGAAGAAAATGATCCTATTTGACCACTGTACATTGCTAACATCAGGAAATGAAACAATCGGCAATCCCGAGTAACTGGCCAGGCTGCTAAAGTAGCTAACGTGGTTATAAATCCTGTCAGTAAAATGGTTCCGATAGAAAGCCCATCTATTCCCAATCTCCAGTCAAAATCAAAAAAATTAATCCATTTATAATCCTCTGCTAGTTGATTTAATGGATCGGTCAAGTGGAAATGATAACAGAATGTATAGGTCGTTAAAAGGAGTTCCAAAATAGAAATAGATATAGTATACCACCTTATTACCTTATTTCCTCTATGAGGTAGAAAGAAAATTAAAGAACCCGCTAATATTGGTAAAACTACAATTATTGTTAACCAAGGAAAATAATTCGTGGTAAAGACAAGATAGAATTATACCCCAAAACCCGTTCTCGAAAAAGAACGGGTTTTTTGTCGGTAAAAAAAATCAATTGTATTTAAAAAGAAATTGAAAATTCACTTTGTGTAAAGTCGTTTTTTCTAGAACTTATTATATTAATAAGCTAGACCCATGCTTCGAGTTGTTTCATGCCATAAATAAACCCGCACGCTCAAAAAATCCGTTGGGCAAGCGGATTCACATCTTTTACAACCAACACAGTCCTCCGTTCGTGGAGCAGAAGCAATTTGCTTAGCCTTACATCCATCCCAAGGGATCATTTCTAATACATCGGTTGGGCAGGCTCGGACACACTGAGTACATCCTATACATGTATCATAAATCTTTACTGAATGTGACATTGGATCTCTGATTTTTCAAATCTCATAAAATCTTCGATCTAGTAAACTTATATATATCATATATTTATATACCAGATGAATCAATGATTTGATCATGATTTTTATAATCAATTGAATTATGGATCGCGACTCCCGGATTGGTGAAGATACTTTGATTTCTTCCATTTTGAATAAGTTTACATGTAGTAGTAATGAATATTCGAATTACTAAAAAATTCGTAGTACGTTTAGTTATTCAATAAATTCGATTGATTGATACGAGTTGATTTTCTATTACGATAAATTGATGAAACAATAGCTAACCCAATAGCCGCTTCGGCTGCGGCAATAGCTATAACAAAAATAGAGAAAATATCTCCTTGTAATTGTCGACTATCGAACAAATCCGAAAATGTTACGAAATTTAAATTAACTGCATTCAGGATAAGTTCCAGGCACATAAGAGCCCTAACCATATTTCGACTCGTGATCAATCCATAGATACCAATAGAAAATAGATAGGCACTCAAAACAAGTGCATGTTCGAGTATCATTACTCAGCTCCTTATCAATTTTGAATCATTTCACCACGAACAATAAATCAAAGCTTTCGCTTAACAAACACGTAGAAAAAACAAGAATATAATCTATTCGCTTTTTTTTTCGAATAAAGAAAAAGATCGATATTGAAATAGAATTAAAAAATAAAAGCTAAATGCATTTTAGATTTGGTAAAAGCGCGCTAAAATTTCAATTTTGAGTGTTCTTAATCGTTAGAAAGATTTTTTAGTGACGGGCAACAGCAATTGCACCTATCAACGCAACTAAAAGAATTAGTGAAATGAGTTCAAATGGAAGAAAAAAATCCGTTGATAAATGAATTCCAATTTGTTGACTATTCCCTATCAAATCTTGTTCGATAATCTGGTTGGATTTTGTCGTCCAAATAATTCCGTACCAAGACGTATCGAGAATCGTCTTAATTAGGGAGATGAAAATACTTGTACAAACCAACGAAGTAATCCCATTCCCAATAGTCGAAAGATTGAAATCTTTATAATATTCGGAACCATTCATGAACATGACAGCAAATAAAATTAAAACGTTTATAGCTCCGACGTAAATAAGGAGCTGTGCAGCCGCTACAAAATGAGAGTTTGATAAAATATAAAATAAAGATATATAAACAAGAACCAACCCCAATACAAAAGCAGAATAAATTGGATTGGTAAATAATACCACTCCTATACCGCCTAATAGAAGACCTGATCCCAGAAAAACTAAAAGAAAATCATGTATTGGTCCGGGCAAATCCATTCTATATAGAAGATAAAAAAATTGAAATGTTTTTCATGATTTTATTGACCTGACCGGGAAATTTTTTCTTTTTTTATGATCTGCTCCTAATTGAATTCAATTAGAATGGAATGGGGTTTCTAATGAATTTGAATTACGTCTAGGTCCAATTCCTATACCAATCTCGTGTTCCCCTTACGTTAAACCAATTTGACGCGAACCTGATTATAGTTACTATAGTAACCTTATAGTAACTATAATTACTCTTTAATCATCAAATACATTTTTTTTTTGAGGATAATTCAAAATAGTTCGAATTGTATAATCGTTAATTACTGACATCGGTAACCGACCTAATGCGATTTGATTATAATTCAATTCGTGACGATCATAAGCGGAAAGCTCATATTCTTCAGTCATTGATAAACAATTTGTTGGACAATACTCAATGCAATTTCCACAAAATATACAAATTCCGAAATCAATACTGTAATTAAGCAAACGTTTTTTTCGCATACCGGTTTCCAATTTCCAATTAACAACGGGTAGATCTATAGGACATACACGAACACATACTTCACAAGCTATGCATTTATCAAATTCAAAATGGATTCGTCCACGGAAACGCTCCGATGTAATTAATTTTTCATAAGGATATTGAATAGTTACAGGTAAACGATTTGCATGGGATAAGGTAATGATGAAGCTTTGACCAATGTACCTTGCCGCCCGTATTGCTTGTTGGCCATAATTCATGAACTCAATTACCATTGGTAACATATTGTAAAGATTTATGAATAATCTTCTGTTTGTTTCTTTTTCTTGCTTAATAATTGAAAGAAGTGAGAAATAGAGAATATCATATTCTTCTTTCGTTTAGAGTGAAAGGAGTTGGGAAGAGGTTGTTAATAATAGATTACCGAGAGAAATGGGTAAAAGAAATTTCCATCCAAGATTTAATAATTGGTCCATTCTTAGTCTCGGTAAAGCCCATCTTGTTGTGATAGAAATGAACACGAACAAATAAGTTTTAGCTAAAGTAATAAAAATTCCAATTGTCATTCGAAAAACCCTACCTACTTTATTTATTTCAACTAGATCAGAAAAAAATACGGACAGATTAAAGATATTCCAACCCCCCAAGTACAGAATTGTTACAAATAACGACGAAACTAATAGATTGAGATAGGAAGCAACATAAAATAATCCAAATTTGATACCCGAATATTCGGTTTGATAACCTGCTACTAATTCTTCCTCTGCTTCGGGTAAATCAAACGGCAATCTCTCACATTCTGCTAGGGAAGAAATTAGAAAAATGATAAACCCTATAGGTTGACGCCACAAATTCCATCCTAAAAACCCATATTTTGATTGCGCCTCAACTATATCAACTGTACTTGAACTATTAGATAATAATAGTCGGTGATAACATCACTGTTCCCATCGCTAGTCCAGAACCGTACATGAGAGTTTCACCTCATACGGCTCCTTGACGGCCATCAACAAATCTAAGGACGGAGTGTTGATATTGATATTTTTTATCGTGAGCCATTTTATTTGACGTCAAAATAGAGATAGAATCAACATCCGTCGGAATGTCCAAAATTAGACCGATGGAATTCTGTATGCCAGAATGATATAATAACTCAAAAAGCACTTATGAATTAATCTCGTCCTTTAATAATTTGAATTTGTTGAGTAATAACTTGGTAATAAAATACTCTTTCTATAAATATCAATAGCCATCTTTTTTTTGATTATTATGAAAAAAAAATCAGAGATTAGATGAATCTCTTACTAATGACAGGCTATTTCGTGATCTTTATGAATTTTCGTTGCTATTCTTCTTTCAAAGAGGGAGTTCCAGACAAGAAAGGATTGTTTCGTTCCAGATAGTCGTTTTTTAATCTGTGAGTAGGAGCATACTCTGGATTGTAATCGTGAGGAGTACTGCTTGATCATTTCTACAAATTTAAAGCCCCAATTATTGGTCTTTTTATATTATAAAAGGATTTTCATTTTGTTTTGAAAATTAACATCCAAATTTCTATTACTAATCCTTTATGTATTTTTGTGTTCCTAACCATCCACTTATTTTTGTCGAACCCCCCCGTTCCAGTAATACATATAAAAGATAGTGAAAACTCTATACCGTTGAGCTTTTGAGTCCGCTTCAAGCTAATCACTAATTAACTAATTATAGGGGAAAAAGTCTTGCTTATATTGAATTTACTTTAGTTTTCGTTTTTGTACTTAGGAGATGAGACTCAATCTTTTTACTGCTAATTTAGAAGCTGTTTTTTTTTCACTCATATAACTATCTGATTTAGTTAATGTAACCTGACTGATGAATAAAAAAGGGAAGATATCGATTCAACTTCTTTACTTACAAAAAAGAATTAAAGAAAAGGTTATAACGAATCACACGTAGAGATATTGATAACACACAAAGAGTCAACGGTATTTCATAACTAATCGATTGAGCGACGGCTCGTAGACCACCTAAAAAAGAATATTTGTTGTTTGATCCATATCCGGACATAAGAAGTCCAATCGGAACAATACTCGAAAAGGCAATCCATAAAAAAACACCGATATTGAGATTGGATAAAACAAGGTGATAGCTAAACGGAATTACTGAATAACTTACGAAAATGGCTATAACTGCTATAGATGGTCCGATAATGAATAAACGACTATCTCCTCTAGCTGGAAGAAGGTTTTCTTTTAAAATAAGTTTTGTTCCATCTGCTAGAGCTTGAAGAATTCCCAACGGACCGGCGTATTCCGGCCCAATCCGTTGTTGTATTCCGGCCGATATTTCTCTTTCTAACCACACAATTATGAGTACACCTATTGTGATTCCCAATACAAGAATCACAATAGGTAAAATCATCCCTATGATTCCATAGACCTCTTTTAAAGATTCTAATCTATAAACAGAGTGGATATCTTGTACTTCTCTTGTATAAATTATCATTTCAACGATCAAGTTCTCCCATAATGATATCTATGCTACCTAGTATTGTCATAATATCAGCCAATTTCATTCGTTTAACTAACTGAGGAAGAATTTGTAAATTGATAAAACCGGGGGGACGAATTTTCCATCTCCAAGGAAAACCACTTTGCTCCCCTATTAAATAAATGCCCAATTCCCCTTTTGGGGCTTCAACTCTTACATAAAGCTCTTGCTTCGGTAATTCAAAAGTAGGAGAGGTTTTTTTACTAATGAAGCGGTAGTCAAAATCATTCCATTCTGGATCCCGTTCTCTATCAACGCCGCGTATTTCGAAATTCTCATATGGACCGCCTGGAATTCCTTCGAGGGCCTGTTGAACAAGTTTGATAGATTCCTTCATTTCACTGATTCGGACTAAATAACGCGCTAATGAATCTCCTTCTTTTTGCCAATTGATTCCCCAATCAAATTCGTCATAACATTCATAATGATCGACTTTACGAAGATCCCATTGAATTCCACAAGCTCGTAGCATCGGTCCGGATAAACCCCAATTTATTGCGTCTTCTGCCCCAATAATACCTACACCCTCAACTCGTTCTAAAAAAATGGGATTTCGCGTAATAAGTTGTTTGTATTCAGAAACAGCGATTAAAAAATAATCACAGAAATCCAAACATTTATCTATCCATCCATAAGGGAGATCGGCCCCTACTCCTCCGATACGAAAATAATTGTGCATCATTCTCATACCGGTGGCAGTTTCAAATAGATCATATACTAATTCTCTTTCTCTGAAAATATAGAAAAAGGGGGTTTGTGCACCAATATCTGCCATAAAGGGTCCAAGCCATAACAGATGAGAAGCTATACGACTCAATTCTAACATAATCACTCTTATATAACTGGCTCGTTTAGGTACTTGAATATTTACCATCCGCTCGGGTCCATTTACGGTTATTGCTTCGGTGAACATAGTAGCTAAATAATCCCAACGTGTTACATAAGGCAAATATTGTATAACTGTTCGGCTTTCAGCAATTTTTTCCATCCCTCTGTGCAGATAACCCAATATTGGTTCACAATCAATAACATCTTCACCATCTAGAGTAAGAATAAGACGAAGAACACCATGCATTGATGGGTGATGAGGTCCCATATTGACTATCATATTTTCCTTTCTTTTAGTTGTTACATTCATAGTTTATTCCTCGATTTATTCTTTCATGAACTGCGTAAAACGAAAAGAAGTTCGTCTAAATTCTAGATAAAAAAAATTCAATAAACAATTTTTAAAATGAAAAAATTAACGCGTTTTTGATTCCCGAATATCCAGCTGATTCAGTAATTCTTTATCTTTATAAGAGATTCTGTTTTCTTTGACAAATGAGACAACAGTCGTTGTCGTTTTCCCAAGATTTTCCGTAGACCTCGCTGTGATGAATAGTCTTTTCTGTGAAATTCCAAATGTGAAGTAAGCCTTCTTATTTTCTTGGTGAAATGAAAGACTTGAAATTCAATAGATCCCCGATTTTCTTCTTCCGAAATAACTTTAATAACTTTATTTTTTAGCATAAGATAAAATTCACTTTTTTCAATTCAAAAAGCCATTTAACCGATCAGTAAAAATAATCTGATTGATTTTATCATTTTTCTTACGTTAAAAAAGAATATATATAGATATTTACACCGCTAAACGAGAATATCTTTTTGACCTATTCCGATTTGATCTAATCGAATATCTAATTAGATATCTAATGGATATGGATCCATCCATTGAATTAGTATTGATTTATCGTATTGGAATGGGAATGTAAGACAAGAGCTGTCTACAATCCCCGGTTTCAGATAACGAATACAAACCTGGAAGATATATATATGAGATGAGAAATGCATCATTCATGAATTTTCAATGGGGGATACACGTATATCCTTAATAGACTAAAATGGCTTCCATTATTGGTATCAAACCAATATCTATTCAGACAAGATAAATCCTCTAATCGATAAGTAGGCCAAAGAAAGAATTTTAATTGAAGTAGTTCAATTTTATCCTTATAAAAATCTTGACTTTTGTCCAAAACTTGACCGTAGTTTTTTACGTTATTGCAAAATACTGAATTCTTATTCTTCGAAATAAGATTTCTATTCCTAAAATTGAAACAAATTCGAATTCTTAATTCCCTACGCCATTTAGTGGAAAAAATTCGTTCAGGACTAACTAAATCAGAATGTTTTTTGACTCGATTTGCAGTGATTCTTTGATTTTTAGGTTTTCCAATATAATTATTGGAATTGTTTCGCGCAATATGGTGTTTTTCTCGGTAACTTTGATTAAATTGGTGCTTACTCTTATGAACCAATGAAAGATTTAGAATTTTGTACATCAAAAATTGACCGTTGTTTTTTCTAAACAAACGCACAGGTTCGATAATTAATATTCTTTTTTTCATCAATTCTCTAAGAGTTAAATCTTTGTGAATCATCAGAATATCTAGACTCATTTCTCCCCTTTGCATCGAGGATATAGCAATTTCGTTTTGATTTCCCAGTCGAAGCAAGAGACAATACACTTTCATATTATTCGTTATTTTTTGATTTAAATAATTAGTCCATCTCAATTGAAAACGTAAATATCTTTTTAAGAAAAAATCAAGTTCTACTTCCGTGTTGCTCGTATATTGCGTTCTCTTTCCACGTTTTTTGCTATCTGAGCCTGCAGAATCTTCTTCAATCTCGTTTTCTTGAGTTGCTAAAATTGATTCAAGCTTTTCTTCATTTTGTACATTTAAGTTAACATTAGTTTTACCTGGGGATTCCTTTTTGTCTTGATTTTGGTTTTCTAATTTCATAGATTTCTTTTCATTGTAGAATTTTAACATATTATCTTTTTGAGTTTTAATGATGTTTTTATTTGTACTAACAGTTTCATTTAAATTGAAAAGAAGTTCTTTGGCCGGGATCATCCAGGGTTGCATTTTATATGTATTATAAAGGAACACAAACTTTACAAAGAACCAAAGTTTTAGATTTGAAATCGGACGACTTAGTATTTCTTCATTCATTCTCATCCAATCAAACGGGCTCTTTTTTGAAATCTTGATTTTCTGATCTTTATCACTTTGAAGATAAACAAGATCCTTTTTATCACTTTTACCAACTATTTGATAATTAGTTCCTTTTGTGTTAGTATTTGTATTACTATTGAAGTCGATATTTGGATCGTTCTCGATGCAGGAATGACTATCCCCTTTCTTTCTAAAGCATAAAAAGATGATTTTCCAATCAAAATATTTTCTATCTGCAAATTTATCCAGATTCATATTTTTGTTCTGTCTGAAATAATTATATATATAATTATTTATAGGGATAATACGCTCGGATATATCAACTAAGGTACTTTTCTTTATGTTGTATATATTGATATTGTAATTATAACAAATTTCTTGTGGCTTATTTATCCATAATGGTGAGACAGAAATATATGAATCCTTTCTATCGGCATAATTAATGGCTTGATATGCGAAAAGTGCATATTTATAGTATTTTGGAAAGTTAATAGGATATTTTTCATTGGGGAATGAATTCGATTCAAAATTAATTAATTTTTTGTAAAAAATGAATCGGTCTTTTTCATCTAAATGACTTTTTAGAAAATCTTTATTTTTTTTCAGAATAGGTCTTTGATTCACTCTGTTTCGCCATTTGTGTGGTACTAGTTGATACCATTGAATCTGTGATAATTCATATTGATAATATTTACTTAAAGAGTTTTTCCCTTCAATGATTGTGTAATTAAAAAGCTTTTTATGTCCGAATTCCAAATGAAGTAGTCCTTCTGTTTCGAAAAAAAAATGGATGTCTTTGTTAAGAAAAAGGGATGTTTCCTTATAATGACGAAGATCTCTCAGCTTATACAAGCTCAAAATTTTAGTTATATATATTTGGTAAAATACATACGCTTGTGAAAAGCAGGATAAGTTGTTCAAATTTTTTGAATTCTTTTTAGGAATATCACAAAATCGTTTTGTGAGAGTCCAAATAATGTGAATAGCACGTGTTTTATAAATTTTTTCTTTATTTATTTTATTAGTGGAAATCAATTTATCAAATTCGTTTTTTGAAAATTCAAAACGTTGTATAATAATTCTTGAACTATTCTTAGGCATGATACATAAAAATCCTTTTATATAGATTTTTTGAATAATCAAATTAATTATTAAATAGAATTTTAGGATTAATCGTATATTTCGTTTTGTGAATTTTTTCAAACTTTTTCTTATTGATACTAAAAATTTATTGAGAAAACTTGTTTTATTACAATTACTATTTCTGCTATTAATTATCACCTCGTTCTTATTGTCTTTTTTATTTTGTATTTTTTTTATTTGATTCATGATTGTGGGTGCTCTATCAGCCAGATCTTTCATTTTTGTTTCAGTAAATGAAAAATCTTTCAACTCCATAGATTGAGTGGGAATGGGAAAGGATGATTCAGAAATCATTTGATTAGGAATTTGTCTATCTTTTTCTTTTTTCGTTTCATTTAATTGAGATATTTGCTTTAAAAATTTTTTGTTTTTTTTTGAACGTTCTTTTATTATTCCTTTACTACTAAATCGAATAGTTTTGAGAAACCAGTTTTTTCTTTTTTTAAAAAGGTTTAGGCCTCGCATTTCTTTTTTCATTTCTTTTAAAATGCGGTTAAAAAACGACAATCGTTTTTGAGGATAACCAAAAGGAAGGGCAGTTTCCATTCCCGAAACTGTTAAAAAACAAAAATCTTTTTTTTTTTCTTTATTTTTATTTTTTTTGGGGTCCTTTTGAAGAGATTCTACCTTAAATTTGTCCCAAGGTTTAAGGAAAAAGGGAAATAGTATTTTTATTTGAATACCGTCGGTTAACCAGTTTTTTGGAAATTCGGTTTCTGATAATGGAACACCATTATAGGTGCATTTAATATGCATTTCTCTCTTCCAATCTTTCAAGTCTTCGGACCATTCGGGAAATTGAAATACTAGGATGCGTACTGTATTTTTAACTACTATCAATGATAATAATAGAATATATTTTCTAAGAAAAGATTGGATTACTAATAATGATCCTCTTATTATTTGAGCAAATAGAATGCTATCCCAGCCTTCCGCTATTTCGATTCGTACTTTTTCTTGTCTTTTGTATTCATCTTTTTTTTCTTTATCAGTTTCTTTTGTTTTTTTTTGTCTATACTCTAGAATTCTTAATTCTAATTGTGTTGCTTTTTTCCATTTTTTTAAAATCATTTGTATTTTGGAAATGTCAAAAGGAAAAAGGGCGTTGTCGATTCTTTCCAAAAGAATAAGGGAATGCAAATTTGCTTGAAAAAATGACTCGATATTTGTCTTACGTCTTTGGGCACGCATGGAACCTTTAATGATGTCTCGACGGAAATCGGATTGTTGGGAATAACCTATCAAAGCCACTTCGCCTGTTTCATCCGGATTATTATTACTTTTTTTAGTAATACCATTTATTTTTCCGTTATCAGCCAAGATAACTACACGTTTGGCTTTTCTTGAACGAATCTCATAATCTCCAGATACATTTTCTTC